TTTATGAAATTTATATCTACTGGAACTAGCAATATTTAATTTATAAGGATATAAGTATGTCCTATATGTTCCGATATATAAGTTTTGCGTGAAAAGATAAAAAAAAACTTCTAATAGGGGGCCTATCTCCGGTGGGGGGGGAAAGAAACTAAGAGTAAGAGGAATATTAGGTATTTAGACAAGGGTAAGAGCTTATAGAGTATAAGAGGAATGATGGATATGTTGATGTAGGGTACACTATACAAGGAAAATAGTTGGATTAAGGGGTATATTGACGATAGGATAGAATGGCATGTATATAGGTTATGTAAGTATTTAGGTAAGGTAAGGTTACAGGAATGATAAGAAGAGTGGTGTTAACGGAGTAAGATAAAGAGAAAGAGAAATGGAAGATTGAAGGATACGCTAATTAGTAGGACTGCAAGGAGTTATGGACATAGAGAGGTAGTAAAAGAACAAGATATAGATATATAAGTATTTAAGGGGTTTAAGAGAGCATGATATGGTAGAAATATAAGGGTATATAGAGGGTAGGGGGGGTCTACTCTTACTGGTTCCATGGTTTATTGGTTGAAGGAAAAGTTTGATTCTTGCTTTTATGATTTTTAAAATATGTATTTTACATGCGAGATTTATCAGGTTAAGTTTTATTCTAAAAGATTATTATTTTAGATTCGCAGTTTTTAGTTTTACTTTTTACTGGAGGGTAGATGAAGACAATATTTTTAGTACAGGCTAAAGTTGTGCCAGCAGTCGCGGTTATACAATTTGTGCAAGAAATTAATTTAGGTTAATATTATATTTATTTATTTTATTAAAATATATTATTTTTTGGTGAAATTTACAATTATATTTTTATTATAGGTTAATTATTATATATGAAATTTTTTTTTAAACTAGGATTAGATACCCTATTATTTGGAATGTATTTAGTAAACCGGAGTATTAATAGTTAAGGTCTTTAAATTTAAAGAATTTGGCGGTAATTGATCTTTTCAGAGGAACCTGTCCTGTAATCGATAGTCCACGATAGATCCCACTAAGATTGTGCTTATATACCTCTGTCAATGAATGTATTAATAGATAATTTTCTTTTTTCTTTATGGGAAAAATGTCAGGTCAAGGTGTAGCTATATTTTAGTAGAGATGGGTTACATTTTTTTTAAAATTGGTTTAATTTATGTAAATAAATTAATAAATTGGATTTGAGAGTAATTTATATTATATTATATTTATGATTTAGGCTCTTGATTAAGTACACATCGCCCGTCACTCTCACTTTTAAAGTGAGATAAGTCGTAACAAAGTAGGCCTATCGGAAGATGGGCCTTGAATTAATCATGTTATAACTTTTGATAAGTGTTATTATTTACATTAATAATTGAGTTGTTTGAATCAACTTGGCATGATTTAATTTTAAGTTGATTTTTTATTAATTATTGTATTTTATAAAAAATAATTTATTGTATTAGTAATTTTTATTGAATATATTAGAGGTTCTATAGTTAATTTTACTGTGAAGGATATTTATTATTATCTTATAAGTTCTTTTTATTTAGGGTACCTTTTGTATCAGGGTTTATTAATTTTTAATAAAAATTTATTTTTCCCGAATTTTGAAGAGTTAATTTTTTATGATGTTAATTGTATTATAAATTTTTTTAATAAATTGTTGGACGATAAATTTGAGCCATTTCATTATATCTGGTTATCTGAGAATTAAATTTAATTTAGTTTATTTTTGATAGTTATGTATTTAATTTTTAATATTAGAAATATATACTCGGAGAAGGGATAAGCTTTCTTTGTTTTCTATAAATTTTATTTATATATTTTGTGTAGATTTAGAATTGATCATCATTAATAATGTTATAATATATTTTATGCTAATATTGATTTTTTTTATTTTAGAATTTTATTAGATTATTTTAATATAATTATTTTATTTAATTTATTATGATAAAATTAGTAAATATGATAATTTAAAATTATGAACTCGGCAATTATCTCTTTCACCTGTTTATCAAAAACATGGCCTATTGATTTATATTTTAGGTCTGGCCTGCCCACTGATTTTTAAATGGCCGCGGTATTTTGACCGTGCAAAGGTAGCATAATCATTTGTCTCTTAATTGGAGGCTGGTATGAATGGTTTGATGAGAAGAGGTCTTTATTATTTTAATTTATTGAATTTAATTTTTGAGTCAAAAAGCTTAAATTTATTTATGGGACGAGAAGACCCTATAGAACTTTACTTATTATATTTATTAATTATTTTGGGTTTTAATTTTATTAATAATTATCATAAGTTGGATTGGGGCGATTTTGAGGAAGATTTAACCCTCAAATATTTATTTCATTAATTTTTGTTATTTTGATCCATTATTGTTGATTATTAGATTAAGTTACCTTAGGGATAACAGCGTAATTTATTTAGAGAGTTCATATCGATAAATAAGGTTGCGACCTCGATGTTGAATTAAGATTACTTAAGGGTGCAGAATTTCTTAAAGTAGGTCTGTTCGACCTTTAAATTCTTACATGATTTGAGTTCAAACCGGCGTGAGCCAGGTTGGTTTCTATCTTTAATTATTTATTTCATCTTAGTACGAGAGGATTAGATGATTGATATACTATTTTATAAGTTGTTTACAATTATTGCTTTGGCAGATTAGTGCGTTAAATTTAGAATTTATTTATGTAATTGTTATTACAGGCAATAATTTATTTAATTTCTTATATTTTTTTAATTATTATAATTTTAGTAGGTGTCGCTTTCGTGACTTTGTTGGAGCGTAAATTATTAGGATATATTCAGTTGCGAAAGGGTCCCAATAAGGTAGGTGTGTTGGGTCTTTTACAGCCATTTTCTGATGGTTTAAAGCTTTTTTTTAAAGAACAAACTAACTTGATTTCATCAAATTTTTATATTTATTATTTAACTCCTATTTTTATATTATTTTTTTCTTTCTCTTTATGGATTTTGTTTCCTTTTATAGGTAATTCTATTGAGTTGAATTTAGGTGTATTATATTTTTTTTGTATCACAGGTTTAGGGGTTTATGGAACTTTGATGTGTGGTTGATCATCTAATTCTAATTATGCTCTTTTAGGAGGTTTGCGCTCTGTTGCGCAAACTATTTCTTATGAGGTAAGAATGGCTTTAATTATGATTTGTATTTTAATTTTTATTTTTAGATTTAATCTTTATGATTTTATTATTTATCAAAAGACTTTTTGATTTATGTTTTTGAGCTTTCCTTTATTTTTTTGTTGATTTTCATCTATTTTAGCTGAGACTAATCGGGCACCTTTTGATTTTGCCGAGGGTGAGTCTGAGCTTGTGTCTGGGTTTAATATTGAATATAGAAGTGGTGGGTTTGCATATATTTTTTTATCTGAATATATAAATATTATTTTCATGAGAACACTAACTTGTATTATTTTTTTAGGGTGCGACATCTATTCTATTTTTTTTTATTTTAAGGTTATTTCTATAATTTTCTTATATATTTGGGTTCGTGGCACTTTGCCACGGTTTCGTTATGATAAATTGATATATCTTACTTGAAAATTATTCCTTCCTTTTTCTTTGATATTATTAATAATTAATTTAGGTATTTTATTAACTATTTTTGTATACTAGGTCATCTATTTAAGTGAAGTTAATAAAGGAGTTAAACCTTTTTCTTGTACTTTCAAAATACATGCTTTCTTAAGCTATTCAACTAATTAGTTAATTTATCTCAGAGTTTAATTATTATTGGATTAATAATAAAATAAATAAAATATGTTGATGTTAGAATTTGTCCAACAGTAATGTAGGGTTCTTCAGCTGGTCGTGCTCCAATTCATGTTAATAGAATCATATTTCTAATGAATCATCAGTATAATATTTGATTAATAGGGTAAAATGCATTTCTTTGGAATTTATTTTTGTTGGTAAAAGGTAAAATTAAAATGATTAAAATGGATAATACTATGGCTACTACACCTCCTAATTTATTAGGAATTGATCGTAAAATTGCATAGGCAAACAAGAAATATCATTCAGGTTGGATATGAACGGGTGTTACTAATGGATTGGCGGGTAGGTAATTTTCTGGGTCTCCTAATATTCGAGGTTCTAGAAGGTTTAATATAATGAATAAAAATAAAGCAATAGTTATTCCTATAATATCTTTGATGGAAAAATAAGGGTGGAATGGTATTTTATCATAATTTCTATTAACCCCTAGAGGGTTATTTGATCCTGTTTGATGTAAAAATAATAAATGAATTAGGGTGAGGGCAGCGATAATGAAAGGTAGAAGAAAATGTAATGTAAAAAATCGTGTTAGTGTGGCATTGTCAATAGAAAACCCCCCTCATAATCATTTTACTATATCATTTCCAATGTATGGGACTGCTGATAGAAGATTTGTAATTACTGTTGCCCCTCAGAATGATATTTGTCCTCAGGGTAAGACATATCCTAAGAATGCTGTTCCCATAATTAAAAATATTATTACTACTCCTACGGCTCATGTTATAAATAGTTTATATGACCCATAATATATTCCTCGTCCTACATGTAAATATAAGCAAATAAAAAATAATGATGCCCCATTGGCATGTAAGTTTCGAAGTAGTCAGCCATTATTAACATCTCGGCAAATGTGGATTACACTTGAGAAAGCTAATTCAATATTTGCAGTGTAATGTATGGCTAGGAAAATACCTGTAATGAGTTGGATGGTCAAACATAATCCTAGTAGTGAACCAAAATTTCATCATAGTGAGATTCTGGATGGGGAGGGTAGATCAATTAGTGATGAATTAATAATTTTGAATAATGGATGTCTTTTTCGTATGGGTGATTTCATTAACTTTTTTTTCGTAGTGGCCCTTCATTTGTTTTTACAATATTATTGATTGAGATTATTGTAAATATTAAATAAATCATTATTATAATTGTGATGATTGCATTTTTGGTATTAAATATTTTATTTAATATAATAACATTGTTATTTATTATAATATCATTAAAGTTATAGGGTGTTGTTATTTCTTGTCTTATAATTATTAATATAGTAGTAATTATTAATATAATAATAATTATTGGAATAATTTTAATTGAGGTATTAAACTTTTCATTGGATGCGATTCTGGCCATATAAATAAATAATACTAGTATACCTCCCAGTAAAATGATTACAACGATAAAAGAAAATCAGGTTGTTTTTATTATAATATTAATGATTATTGATGTTAAGATGGTTTGTATAATTAGATGAAATCCTATTGTTAAAGGGTGTCTTGCAAGTGAAAATATTAATGAGTTGATTAGTAAGATAATTATAATTATTTTTATTTCATCAGGTAGTTTATTTAAAATATTAATTTTGGGGATTAATGAAGAGTTTTACTTTCTGTTGAAGTTTTAAAGAATTATTCTATCCATGATTTACAAGATCATTATTTTTATTTAAACTATTAAAACTTTTGTTTAATATGCAGGTATATGTAGATTTTTTTTTGTTATTTTTATGTTTTATATTTTGTTTATCAATTTTAGTTTTTGTTTCTTCTCGCAAGCATTTATTATTGACTTTATTAAGATTGGAATTTATAGTTCTTGTTGTTTTTCTTACTTTATGTTTATTTTTAAGTTGTTTTATTAATGAATTATACTTTTTATTAATTTTTTTAACTTTTACGGTATGTGAGGGTGCTGTTGGCCTAGGTATTTTAGTTTCTATAATTCGGTGTCACGGTAATGATAATATTCAAAGTTTAAGATTTTTATTATGATAATTTTTTTCTCTTTATTGTCGATGATTTTTATTATGAATACTTTAGTTTGGTGAGAGGTTTGTATTATTTTATTGATAATATCTTTTTTTATCACTAACTTTTATCATTTGGGTAATTTTTATATAAATTTAAGTTATTTTTTAGGTTCAGATATGATGTCTAATTTATTAATTATTCTTTCTTTTTGAATTTTAATTTTGATATTTTTGTCTAGTTTTTCAGTCTATAAGTTTGATAACAATAGGGTTGAATTTAATTATGTTTGTTTATTATTATTATTATTTTTATTTTTGACTTTTTCTGTTAATAGAATTTTTTTGTTTTATTTATTTTTTGAGGCTAGATTGATCCCTACCTTATTTTTAATTTTAGGTTGAGGGTATCAGCCTGAGCGTCTTTCAGCTGGATATTATTTATTATTTTATACATTATTTGCTTCTTTACCTATATTAATTTGTATTTTTTTTATTAATAATTTTTATTACACTATGAGTTTTGATATAATTAATATTTATTTAAATATATATATATATTTATCTTTAATTATGGCATTTTTAGTTAAAATACCATTATTTTTTTTTCATTTTTGACTCCCTAAGGCACATGTTGAAGCTCCTGTTTCAGGTTCAATAATTTTAGCAGGTGTTCTGCTAAAGTTAGGGGGTTATGGTTTAATTCGTGTTATGAAATTTTTTTCCGGGCCTTTAATTTCTGTTAATTTATTTTGAATTGTTTTGAGTTTATGGGGTATAGTAATAGTGGGATTTATTTGTTTGTCTCAGACTGATATTAAATCTTTAATTGCTTATTCTTCAGTAGGCCACATAGGCATAGTAATTTGTGGCATTATAACACTTAATTATTGAGGTTTATATGGTTCCTTGGTGATGATAATTGCTCACGGTCTTTGTTCATCGGGTTTGTTTAGTTTAGCTAATATGGTTTATGAGCGTACCGGTAGACGAAGATTTTTTATTAATAAGGGATTATTAGGTTTTATACCTTCACTATCTTTTTTTTGATTCATATTCAGAGTTGATAATATAGCAGCTCCCCCGTCATTAAATTTAGTAGGAGAAATTTTACTTATTAATAGAATTATGGGCTGGGGTTCTTTATCTTTTATTTTTTTATCTCTAGGTTCATTTTTGTCTTGCTGTTATAGAATTTATTTATATAGAATTACCCAACATGGTCATTTATATTCTGGTATATTTAGATGTTCTTCTGGCTCTGTTCGTGAGTTTTATTTACTATTAATGCATCTTATTCCTTTAAATTTGTTGATTTTGAAGGTTGATTATGTTACTTTATTTTTTTAACTTAAATAGTTTAATGAGAATATCAATTTGTGGTGTTGAAGGTATATTTATATTTTAGGTAATGTTAAATTTAAATTACTATTATTTTAGTTCTTTGTTTTTATTTATTTTAGGTTCATCATTTTGGTTTTTAGGGCTTTGGATAATTTTTATAAATACAATATTTTTAATTGATTGGGAGATTTTAATAATTAATTCTTGTTCTATTGTTTTTACTTTATTATTGGATTATATTTCAATAATTTTTATGGGGTGTGTGTTATATATCTCTTCCATAGTAATTTTATATAGAAAATCTTATATATCTGCAGATATATATAATGTTCGATTTTTATTTTTAGTACTTATGTTTGTGCTATCAATATTATTTATAATTATTAGACCTAATTTAATTAGAATTCTGTTAGGTTGAGATGGGCTAGGGTTGGTTTCTTATTGCTTGGTTATTTATTTTCAAAATTATAAAAGCTATAGTTCAGGAATACTCACTATTTTAACTAATCGTATTGGTGATGTTGCGATTCTCATAAGAATTGCATGAATATTAAATTTTGGTAGATGAAATTTTATCTATTATTTATATTATAAGGATTCTTGGGTTTTTATATTATTTATAATTTTAATTTTAGCAGGGTTTACTAAAAGAGCACAAATTCCCTTTTCTTCTTGATTACCAGCTGCCATGGCAGCTCCTACTCCGGTTTCAGCTTTAGTTCACTCTTCTACCCTAGTTACTGCTGGTGTTTATCTTATAATTCGTTTTAGAGATTTATATTTATCATTTAATTGCCAATTTTTAGTATTTTTAGGTTTAATTACTATATTTATATCAGGTCTTGGGGCTAATTATGAGTATGATTTAAAAAAGATTATTGCCCTTTCTACTCTAAGTCAATTAGGTTTAATAATGTCAATTTTATTTTTAGGATTTCCAGTTTTAGCTTTTTTTCATTTATTAACTCATGCGTTTTTTAAGGCTTTGTTATTTTTATGTGCGGGTTTAATTATTCATTGTATAAATGATAGTCAAGATATTCGTCATATAGGGGGTGTTTCTAATTTTTTACCTTTTACTAGAACATGTTTTGTAATTTCTTCATTGTCACTATGTGGGGCTCCTTTTTTATCGGGGTTTTATTCTAAGGATATAATTTTAGAAATATATTCTATAAATGGGTTTAATATATTTATTTATTTTGTTTTTTTTATTTCGGTTGGTTTAACTGTTTCCTATTCATTTCGTCTTGTTTATTATTGTATTTCGTACTATAGAAATTTTTATGTTTGCCAAAGTTATGATGAAGATAAAATTATAAATATATCTATAGTTATTTTAACAGCTTTATCTATTTTAGGGGGTAGAGTATTAGGATGGTTAATCTTTCCTCCAACATTAATTATTCTACCTTTGGAGATAAAGTTGTTAACTTTATTAGTAATTTTATCTGGGTCTGTATTGGGTTATGAATTTTCTGGTGATTTTATTAATAATTTTTTATATTTCCCAATGATAATGTATTTTTTTGGTTCTATATGATTTATGCCATCTCTCAGAACATATTTATTATATAAACCTTTTTTTCAATATTCAAATATAAGTTATAAATTAATAGATATAGGTTGAGGTGAACTCTTAATTTCTAAATATAATCTTAATTGATTGATTTTTATTACAAAAATCAACCAATTATTACATTATAATAATTTAAAAATTATTATATTTACTTTCTTTTTTTTGTTTTTCTTGATTTTAATTTGTTTAAATAGCTTAAATAAAGCGCAATATTGAAGATATTGAGATAAGATTGGATCTTTTTAAACATTCAATGTACAGATATATACATTGTTTCACTGAAGATGAAATGTTTTTTTTAAACTAATTGAATAAAAGGTAAACGGAATTTAACCGCTTTAAAAGGGAGTTAGCAGCTCCTTTTAGATCATCAACCTTTAATTGGGTTATTGACCAATAATTTCATTAACAATGAAATGCCTCTTTTTGGCTTCAATTAAAGGTATGGAGATTCCTCTAATTTTAGGTCGAAACTAAACGTAATTTAATTACTTCTTTACCCCCCCCCCAGGGTGCCAATAATTGGTTTTTTTAATTGCAATTTAAACGTTTTGTATAAACTACACCCCTAATCTGTTCATTTTAGGATATTATTTTTTCATTCGTGGATTAAACCTGCTATTAAGATAGTGATGAATGATGTTGATGTAAATGATCATCAAATAATGTTTGATTTAATAGTAATAATTATCGGAAGGATAATTGCAATTTCAACATCGAAAATCAAGAATAGAATAGCAATTATGAAGAATTGAATGGAAAAGGGTACTCGTGATGATCTTTGAGGATCGAATCCGCATTCAAAAGGGGATATCTTTTCTCGATCATTAATATTTTTTTTTGAGATTACAGCGCATGCTAATATTAGCCCTATGGAGATAATTATTCTAATTAATATAATAAATATCGTTATAATTATTATTCTTTCTTATTTAAGACCTTCTAATTGGAAGTTAGATATACTAATATACTAAAAGAATAGCTACCTCATCAGTAGATTGTTGTATATAAGAATAGTCAAACAACATCTACAAAGTGTCAGTATCATGCTGCTGCTTCAAATCCGAAATGGTGGGCTTTAGAGAAATGGAATTTTATATGTCGAGATAGGCATACTAATAAAAATGTGGTTCCGATAATTACGTGGATTCCGTGAAATCCTGTAGCTATAAAGAAGCAGGACCCATAAACTGAATCTCTGATGGTGAATCTAGATTCATAATATTCAATTCCTTGAAGAAGTGTGAAATACACTCCCAAAATTACTGTAAATATTAGTCCTTGCGTGGCTTGTGAGTGTTTGTTTTCTATTAATCTATGATGGGACCATGTTACTGTAATTCCTCTACATAGTAAAATTATAGTATTAAGTAAAGGAATTTCCATGGGGTTGAATGTTTGAATCCCTCTCGGGGGTCATATAGCACCAATTTCAATAGTTGGTGCTAATCTTCTATGGAAAAATGCTCAAAAGAATGAAATGAAAAAGAAAATTTCTGATACAATGAATAGGATTATCCCTCATTTTAGGCCTGTAGTAACTACGATAGTGTGTTTCCCTTGGTAAGTTCCTTCTCGTGTGATGTCTCGTCATCATTGAATTATCGTTAAGAGTGTGATTGTTATACCAAGTATAAATAATCTGATATTGTGTTGATGGAATCATATAATTAACCCTGATGTTAGTGTTATTGCTCCAATTGATCCTGTTAGTGGTCATGGTCTTCTATCTACTAAATGGAATGGGTGGTTTTGTCTATTCATAAATTACTTCTCCTGTATATAGTGTTCTAAGAATTGAGAATACATAAGCTTGAATAATGGCTACTGCTGCTTCAAATATTATGATTCCTATTTGTAGGATAATAATAATTGGAATGATGGAGATTGTTGAATTAATTTTTTCTCCAAGTAGTGCTATTAGAATATGTCCGGCGGTTATGTTTGCTATTAACCGTACAGCTAGAGCACCAGGTCGGATTAAATTTCTAATGGTTTCGATTATTACTATAAAAGGTATTAAAATTGGAGGTGTCCCGTCAGGGATTGTGTGGGCTAACATTATAGATGTTTTATTAATTCACCCAAATAAAATGATTCTAAGTCATATAGGTAAAGCAAGTGCTAGTGTAAATGTTATGTGTCTTGATCTGGTGAAGATATACGGGATTAATCCTATAATGTTGTTAAAAAAAATAAATGAAAATATTGCAATAAATATTAGTGTCAGTGCTGATGGTCCCACTAAAGTTTTAAATTCATTGTGGAGGGTTTTGTTTAGTTGTATTATTATCATTCTTAGTCGGTTAGGTAAAATTCAGAATGATATGGGGATAATTATTAGCCCAATAAATGCTATTCTTCAGTTTAGTGATATATTTATTGATGTGGCTGGGTCGAATGTTGAAAATATATTAGTTATCATTTTCAGTTTATATTTTGTGAAGAGATTTTATTTATTTTAATGACAGGTTGTTTATTATTTGAAAAGTAAATTATTTGAGTGAATATTATAATTAGTAAATTGAATATTATAAATAAAGATAATCAGTATATTGGTGATATTTGAGGAATAGAAGAATATTACATAATAATTTTAGCTTGACAAGCTAATGTTTTTTTTAAACTAATTCTACCATTAAGAGTATTCATAACTTACTATAGGATGGTTTAAGAGACCATTGCTTAATTTTCAGCCACTTAATGAGTTATTTTTTAGCCATTCAATAAAGTTTTTTATAGGAATTCTTTCGATTACGATGGGTATGAATCTATGATTGGCCCCACAGATTTCTGAACATTGCCCATATATTAACCCTGAACGTTCAATTAGAAATCTACCTTGGTTTAGTCGTCCAGGCGTCGCATCAATTTTAATTCCTAATCTTGGTATTGCTCACGAATGTAAAACGTCAGTTGCTGTTACAATCAGTCGGATTTGGGAATTTGTAGGTAAGATGGTCCGGTTATCTACATCTAGTAATCGGAATTCATTATTTTCTAGTTCATTAGAGGGTTTTATGTATGAATCAAATTCAATATTCTTGAAGTCTGAATATTCATATCTTCAGTATCATTGATGTCCGATTGATTTGATAGTAAGTGAGGGTGTTATGATTTCATCTATTAAATATAGAATTCGTAGGGATGGGAGTGCGATAAAAATTAAGATTACCGCTGGGAGAATGGTTCAAATTAACTCAATTGTTTGTCCTTCAAGTAAGAATCGGTTTGTTAATTTGTTGGTTGCTGTTGATACTATAATTGTAGCTACTAGTGTTACAATTATAACTAAAATTATAATTGCGTGATCATGAAAAAATATTAATTGTTCTATTATAGGTGAATTAGCGTCTTGAAATATAATGTTTGATCATGTTGCGATTTCTAATAAAAGATATATCTTTATATATGAATCTTAAGTTCATTGCACTAATCTGCCATATTAGAATGATGTAATTATTGGAAGTTCTCTGTATGAGTGTTCTGCAGGAGGGTAGTTTTGTAGTCACTCAATTCTAGAATTTATATTATTTTGGAAAATAACCTTTCGTTGTGTAATTATTCTTTCTCATATAATGAAAATGAATATAATAACTCCGATTACTGATATAGTTGATCCTATTGATGAAATAACATTCCATGAAGTATATCTGTCTGGGTAGTCAGAGTATCGTCGAGGTATTCCTCTTAATCCTAGGAAATGTTGGGGAAAAAATGTTAGATTTACTCCTACAAATATAATAGTAAAGTGAATTTTTAGTCATTTAGGGTTTAGTGTTAATCCGGTAAATAATGGATATCATTGAATAAATCTTCCGATGATGGCGAACACTGCTCCTATGGATAAGACGTAGTGGAAGTGTGCTACTACGTAGTATGTATCGTGTATAACGATGTCGATGGATGAATTAGCAAGAACTACTCCTGTTAATCCTCCTACTGTAAATAAAAATACAAATCCTAGTGCTCATAGGATGGATGGTGAATAAGATATTTTAGTTCCGTGAATTGTTGCTAATCAACTAAAAATTTTAATTCCTGTAGGAACGGCAATAATTATAGTGGCGGATGTAAAATAAGCTCGTGTGTCAACGTCTATACCTACAGTAAATATATGATGAGCTCATACAATAAACCCTAATAGACCAATTGATAGTATTGCATAAATTATTCCTAATGATCCGAATGTCTCATTTTTTCCTCTTTCTTGACTAATAATATGGGAGATTAATCCAAATCCAGGGAGAATTAAAATGTAAACTTCAGGATGACCAAAAAATCAAAATAGGTGTTGATAGAGAATGGGGTCTCCCCCTCCTGCCGGGTCGAAGAATGATGTATTAATATTTCGGTCTGTTAATAGTATAGTAATAGCTCCGGCTAGTACTGGTAATGAAAGGAGTAAAAGTAGTGCTGTAATTCCTACTGATCAAACAAATAGTGGTAGCCGTTCAGGAGTCATGCCTGTTGCTCGTATGTTAATAATTGTTGAAATAAAATTTACGGCACCTAAGATTGATGATACACCTGCTAGGTGTAATGAAAAGATAGCTAAATCTACTGATGCCCCTCTATGTGCAATATTGGATGAAAGAGGGGGGTATACTGTTCACCCCGTTCCTGCTCCTCTTTCAACAATTCTTCTAGAAATTAATAGTGTAAGTGATGGGGGTAGTAGTCAAAATCTTATATTATTTATTCGAGGGAATGCTATATCTGGGGCTCCAATTATTAAAGGGACAAGTCAATTTCCAAATCCCCCAATTATAATAGGTATAACTATGAAGAAAATTATAATGAATGCGTGGGCTGTAACAATTACATTATAAATTTGATCATCTCCGATGAATGATCCGGGTTGCCCTAATTCAATTCGAATAATTCATCTTAAGGATGTTCCAACTATTCCAGATCAGATTCCGAATAGGAAGTATAAAGTTCCAATGTCTTTGTGATTAGTAGAAAATAATCATTTATTCATGATAAGGTGGCTGAATTTAGGCTATAAATTGTAAATTTATGTATGAGGTTGACTCTCTTATCAGGTTTTATAGTCAAATATGATTTTAGATTGCAAATCTGAAGGTGCTTATAGCTAAAGCCTACAATTTATTATATTTTTAACTTTGAAGGTTAATAGTTTATTTAACTTAAGACTTTAGATTATAGTCATTGCTACTATGGGCAGGATAAATAAATTTGTTATTATTATCATTATTTGTGACTTTTTTGGTTTATGGAATATTCATGATTTAATGAAATTATATTCTATAAGTATTAGAGATCTAATTATTCGGATATAAAAAAATAATGTAATTATGGATAATATAATTATTAAAATTATTAAGAATAGTATTCTTTTATTTATTATTTCTTGGATTACTATTCATTTGGTAATGAACCCTAAAAAGGGCGGTAATCCTCCGATTCTTAATATTATAATTGAAAAGTTGATTTTTTCCACTATGTTTAAGTTTTCTGTGATTTGATTTAATTGGAAAATTTTTTTATTAAATAAAAAAAGAACTATTATGGTTATTATAATTGTATATATAATTAAATATTTTATAAATAAGAATGTTTTAAGTTCAGAGATAGATAGTATCCATCCAATATGGTTTACGGAAGAGAATGCGATTAGTTTTCGTAACGATGATTGATTTAGACCTCCGATTGCTCCTACAATAATACTAATTCTTGCTAGTATTATTATTGGTTTTATATGAATAATTATAACTATTGGCGCAATTTTTTGCCACGTTATCAGAATTAAGCAGTTTAACCATCTTATTTTTTCTATAATTAAAATTATTCAGAAGTGAAAAGGAGCAGCCCCCATTTTAACCATAATAGCTATTATGGTTAAAATATTTTGATTCCAATTTATTAAAACAGAAAATAATAAAATTATTGAGCCTAATCTTTGGATTAGAAAGTAGATTATTCTGGCTTCTGGTGCATCTAGTTTATTTAAAGCAATTAGAGGTAGAAATGCTATTATGTTAATTTCCAATCCTGTTCATATAATCAATCAATTATTTCTTCTTGCTGTAATTGTGGTACCTAAAATTATTATAATAAAAAATAATATAATGCTGGAATTTTTTTTCATTAAAAAGGAGAGGATTAATACTTCTATATTCAGGGTATGAACCTAATAGCTTTTTTAGCTTACCTTTTTATATTTTGGTGTATGTCGCACTTTGAATTTTGATTTCAAAAGATTTAGTTTAATTCTAAAAAATATAATAAGAGTAGAGTGACTACATTATCTATTCTATCAAAATAGCCCTTTATTCAGGCATCTTATT